ATAGTAACTTGGTCCCGTGCATCTACCATTATACCCACAATGATCGGCCATACGATTGCTATTCATAATGGTAAGGAGCATTTGCCTATTTATATAACAGATCGTATGGTAGGTCACAAATTGGGAGAATTTGTACCTACTTTAAATTTCCGAGGACATGCAAAAAGTGATAATAAATCTCGTCGTTAATCTCATCTTAAAAAAATCTGGATAGATACTTATGATTCATTAGTAGGAGAGAAACCTTATGTCAAATTTTTTAAATAGGATACTAAACAGGAAAAAAACGGAAGACTACCCTCCTCTGCGTCCGCTAGGTAGCATACGGAAGAAAAAAACGGAAGTATACGCGTTAGGTCGACATATATCTATATCTGCAGACAAAGCAAGAAGAGTAATTGATCAAATTCGCGGACGTTCCTATGAGGAAACACTTATGATACTAGAACTCATGCCCTATAGAGCATGTTATCCAATTTTTAAATTGGTTTATTCTGCAGCAACAAATGCTGGTTCCATTCTGGGTTCCGACGAAGCCAATTTAATAATTAGTAAAGCTGAGGTTAACGAAGGTACTACCGCGAAGAAATTAAAACCTCGAGCTCGAGGACGTAGCTATGCGATAAAAAGAACTACCTGCCATATAACTATTGTAGTGAAAGATATATCTTTAGATGAATATGAATTTGTATCACTATATTCGTTAAAAAAACCTAGATGGAAAAAGACAACTATGGTATATCACGATATGTATAGTAGTGGGGTAGTATGGGACAAAAAATAAATCCACTTGGTTTCAGACTTGGTACAACCCAAAGTCATCATTCTCTTTGGTTTGCACAACCAAAAAATTATTCTGAGGGTCTACAAGAAGATCAAAAAATAAGAGATTTTATCAAAAATTATGTACAAAAAAATATGAGAATATCCTCCGGCGCCGAGGGAATTGCACGTATAGAGATTCAAAAAAGAATCGATTTGATCCAGGTCATAATCTTTATGGGATTCCCAAAGTTATTAATCGAAAGTAAACCGCAAGGAATCGAAGAATTACAGATGAATCTACAAAAAGAATTTCATTATGTGAACCGAAAACTTAACATTGCTATCACAAGAATTGCAAAACCTTACGGAAACCCTAATATTCTTGCGGAATTTATAGCCGGACAATTAAAGAATAGAGTTTCATTTCGAAAAGCAATGAAAAAGGCTATTGAATTAACTGAACAAGCAGATACAAAAGGAATTCAAGTACAAATTGCAGGTCGTATCGACGGAAAAGAAATTGCACGTGTCGAATGGATCAGAGAGGGTAGAGTTCCCCTACAAACTATTCGAGCTAAAATTGATTATTGTTGCTATACAGTTCGGACTATCTATGGGGTATTAGGCATCAAAATTTGGATTTTTATAGACAAGGAAGAAGAATAAGAAAACTTTAATTCTTTTTCTGGCCAATCAACGCAAGCAATTCTAATTCTTAATTCTATAGGGTTGAATAAAAATTCGATTGAACTTTTCATATAATTGCTATGCTTAGTGTGTGACTCGTTGGTTTTTTTAGGGTTAGGATTCAAAAAAGACCAGCCCGGTAGTATGAAAACCAACTCATCACTTCGTATTATCTGGATCTAAAGACCCAGTCAAGATATGAGAAATCGATCATATCTTTGTAGCAACTGAATTTTTTTTGAATAAACTTGAATTCTAAGTTGAAAACAAAATACAGAAGAAAGGTGTGGATAAATGGAAGGATGAGAGAAAGAAAGAAAAAGAATATCAATGATATTGATATAGAATTATAGAATTCCAATATGTAAGGTCTATGAGTCATCTCATAAAAGACAATGTAATAAAGCATCAATACTAATTGATTCATCCATAATGAAACATTAAATGAATCCTTCTTATAGTTATAGAAGAAAAAAATCAAGAGCTTCGAGCCAATAAAGACTAAGAAGGTTGACTCAAGAATAAATTAGATTATGAGCTCCGTTGTAGAATTCTGACCTAACCATTAAATACGAAGCGGTGGGAACGATGTAACCTGTGAATGCAAAAGATTTTATTGAACAAATGAATCTTACTGATTCACTAGTCGGGATGGCGAAATGAACCGGAAATCAATTCATCTATTCTGAGAAGTCATGAGCAAGTGCTACGACTAAAATAGAGATTGCAAGAGTAAATATTCGCCTGCGAAAACTTTCTTTTTTTTGGATAAAGGACAAAAGAAAATCAAGATTTATTAGCACATTAGAAACATTTTTTTTTATAAAAATGTTCTAATATCTACTAATATCTTATCTATTCAAATATCTATTCAAATTAATTGAAATTCAATTTTGAATCCTTTTAGTCGCGAGGAGCTGGATGAGAAGAAACTCTCACGTCCAGTTCTGTAGTAGAGATGGAATTCTGAAACAACCATCAACTATAACCCCAAAAGAACTAGATTCCGTAAACAACATAGAGGAAGAATGAAGGGAATATCTTATCGAGGGAATCATATTTGTTTCGGTAAATATGCTCTTCAGGCACTTGAACCTGCTTGGATCACATCTAGACAAATCGAAGCAGGTCGACGAGCAATGACACGAAATGCACGCCGTGGTGGAAAAATATGGGTCCGTATATTTCCAGACAAACCAGTTACAGTAAGACCTGCTGAAACACGTATGGGTTCGGGGAAAGGATCCCCTGAATATTGGGTAGCTGTTGTTAAACCGGGGCGAATACTATATGAAATGGGTGGAGTAACCGAAAATATAGCTAGAAGGGCTATTTTAATAGCAGCATCTAAAATGCCTATACGAACTCAATTTATTATTTCGGGATAAAAATATAGAACCGACAGAGATGAATCTTAGGGATGAAACAAAAACGCAGGTTTCTTTTTTTGGGACAAACAATATTTCTTTTATTTTCTTCATCCTTTGCATTGGAAGAATAAACAAAAAATTTGATATGATTCAACCTCAGACCCATTTAAATGTAGCGGATAACAGCGGGGCTCGAGAATTGATGTGTATTCGAATCATAGGAGCTAGTAATCGTCGATATGCTCATATTGGTGACGTTATTGTTGCTGTGATTAAAGAAGCAGTACCAAATATGCCCCTAGAAAAATCAGAAGTAGTGAGAGCTGTAATTGTTCGTACCTGTAAAGAACTAAAACGTGACAGCGGTATGATCATACGATATGATGACAATGCTGCAGTTGTGATTGATCAAGAAGGAAATCCAAAAGGAACTCGAATTTTTGGGGCAATCCCCCGTGAATTGAGACAATTGAATTTTACTAAAATAGTTTCATTAGCTCCCGAGGTATTATAAAATAAAATGAGATCGTGATATCTTTGGGGTATTTGAAAGAAATAGATTAAGAACTAGATTAATTCGTAGATTGTGTCTCACGCATATACCTTGCAAAATTCCTATTCATAAATCAATAAAAAAAAAAAAGAAAAACATGTTGATTATATCCAATTTTGAGACACCAATAATTTTAGTTCATCATGGGTAGAGACACTATTGCTGAGATAATAACCTCTATACGAAATGCTGATATGGATAGAAAAAGAGTTGTTCGCATAGCATCTACTAATATTACCGAAAATATTGTTAAAATACTTTTCCGAGAGGGTTTTATCGAAAACGTCAGAAAACATCGAGAAAAAAACAAATATTTTTTGGTTTTAACCCTTCGACATAGAAGGAATGGGAAAAGACCCTATAGAAATTTTTTAAATTTAAAACGGATCAGTAGACCCGGTTTACGAATCTATTCTAACTCTCAACGAATTCCTAGAATTTTAGGTGGGATGGGAATTGTAATTCTTTCTACTTCTCGGGGTATAATGACAGACCGGGAGGCTCGACTAGAACGAATCGGTGGAGAAATTTTGTGTTATATATGGTAATCCATTTAATATCCAAATGGGATCCGAAACCTCTTCCTATTTGTAAAAAAAAAAAGAAAGGGGGTGAGTTGTCTAATATCGTCTTTCCTCCATTAATTGATACTTCAGGGGGGCTTTACCTGAAATGAAAGAACAAAAATGGATTCATGAAGGTTTAATTACTGAATCGCTTCCCAATGGCATGTTCCGAGTTCGGTTAGATAATGAAGATCTGATTCTAGGTTACGTTTCAGGAAAGATCCGACGTAGTTTTATACGGATACTGCCAGGAGATAAAGTCAAAATTGAAGTAAGTCGTTATGATTCAACCAGAGGACGTATAATTTATCGACTCCGAAACAAGGATTCGAAAGATTAGGTCATTTTTATTCGATACGATTCGAGATGCAAAATTGCAAGAAACTTATTTTCTACCAAAAAAGAATTAAGATAAGGAATGACAAATATGAAAATAAGAGCTTCCGTTCGAAAAATTTGTGAAAAATGTCGACTAATCCGTAGGCGGGGGCGCATTATAGTAATTTGTTCCAACCCGAGACATAAACAAAGACAAGGATAATCAGACCCGCTAAAGGGCTCAATGTACAAATAAGAAATCTGTTTTGACATAAAATGGATATATCCATATATTCCTGACTCATATTTATGAGATGATACAATATGGCAAAAGCTATACCGAGAACTGGTTCACGTAGGAATGTACGTATTGGTTCACGTAAGAGTGCACGTAGAATACCAAAGGGAGTTATTCATGTTCAAGCAAGTTTCAATAATACCATAGTCACAGTTACAGATGTGCGGGGGCGGGTGGTTTCCTGGTCCTCGGCCGGTACTTGTGGATTCAAGGGTACGAGAAGAGGGACACCCTTTGCCGCTCAAACTGCCGCAGCAAATGCTATTCGTACAGTAGTAGATCAAGGTATGCAACGAGCAGAAGTCATGATAAAAGGTCCCGGTCTCGGAAGAGACGCAGCATTACGAGCTATTCGTAGAAGTGGTATACTATTAACTTTCGTACGGGATGTAACCCCTATGCCACATAATGGCTGTAGACCTCCGAAAAAAAGACGTGTGTAG